TATAAAGTCAGCTAATATTTTAAAAGCTAGTGGGTTCATACCCCAAAAATGATTATTAATCCTTTATTAATTATTATTACAAATATAGTTCTCCTATGAGTATTAAGATTATCTATTTTTATAGCATTCTCAACTAACATATGATTTTCGTTTTGAGTTTCTATAGAAATTAATATAATAGTATTTATTCCATTAATAAATAACAAAAATTTTATATCATCTAACAGAATAATTAACTACTTCATTATTCAATCATTTACATCCTCCATATTTCTATTTAGATCAATTTTATTTACTATCACAAATTTTTTTTTTTTTAAAAATATCATCATTATATCCATTTTAATTAAAATAGCCTCTGCCCCTTTTCACTCCTGATTCCCACAAATTAGAGAAGGACTTAAAATAAATTCTTTTCTTCTGCTTGCTACTATTCAAAAAATTATCCCCCTCCAAATAATTTCCATTTTTTTTAGAAATAAGATTATTATTTTCATTATCCTATCATCAATTTTTGGTTCATTAAGAGGATTTAACCAAACATCAATTCGAAAAATTTTGGCTTTCTCATCAATTGCTCATCTAGCATGAATCCTTACTTTAATTATGACATGTCAATCCTTCTGATTAATATATTTCTTTATTTATTCAATTATTTTAATAAAAATCACTTTATTTTTTAATAAAAATAAAATCAATATAATTAATAATATTCACACTATAAAAATATCTAACTTTATAAAATTCACCTTATTTTCATATATAATATCTCTCGCAGGATTACCCCCTTTCTTAGGATTTATAATAAAATGAGCATCAATAATTTTAATTTTAAAAAAAACTATATTAATCTTGTTAATCTTAATTATATCCTCTTTAATTAATATATATTTCTATATACGAATTTTATTTCCAATAATTCTTAATTTAAACACTTCCTTGAAACTATCACATATATCATCTATAAAATCTAATTTTTTTTATGTTAATTTAATCTCAATCTTTATATTAATCATCAGATTTAAATCTTTATAAAAGATTTTAAGTTAAGTCAAAAACTATTTGCCTTCAAAGCATAAAATATTATCAAATTTAAATCTTAGAAAAAATCTTCATTAAACTTGCAATTTAATATTTTAAAATAAAATATAAGATTTTAGTAAAAGAATATACTTCATTAATAAATTTACAATTTATTGCCTTAAACTTCAGCCATTTTACCGCGATGACTTTTTTCTACAAATCATAAAGACATTGGAACTATATATTTAATCTTTGGGAGATGATCAACAATAATTGGAATATCTATAAGAATCCTAATTCGGACTGAGCTTGGACAACCTGGTTCCTTAATTGGAAATGACCAAATTTATAACGTAATCGTTACAGCACACGCATTTATCATAATTTTTTTTATAGTAATACCCGTAATAATTGGTGGATTTGGTAATTGATTAATTCCTATTATACTTGGTGCCCCAGATATAGCTTTTCCTCGAATAAACAACCTAAGATTTTGACTATTACCCCCCTCTATTTTTCTTCTACTAAACTCCTCTTTAGTTGAAAGAGGAGCAGGTACTGGTTGAACAGTATATCCCCCTTTGTCCGCTAATATTTCCCATTCAGGAGCATCAGTTGATATAGCAATTTTTTCCTTACACCTTGCTGGAATCTCCTCTATTCTAGGGTCAATTAACTTCATCACAACTATTATTAATATACGTTCTAATGGTATATCACTAGAACGAATACCACTGTTTGTATGATCAGTATTTATTACAGCCATTTTATTATTACTTTCCCTTCCTGTATTAGCAGGTGCAATCACCATATTATTAACAGATCGAAATTTTAACACATCATTTTTTGACCCATGTGGTGGGGGTGATCCAATTTTATATCAACACTTATTTTGATTTTTTGGACACCCAGAAGTATACATTCTCATTTTACCTGGATTTGGAATAATCTCTCATATTATTTGTTTTCATACTGGAAAAAAAGAACCTTTTGGTAATTTAGGAATAATTTACGCTATACTAGCTATTGGTTTTCTAGGATTCATTGTATGAGCACATCATATATTTACAGTTGGAATAGATGTAGATACACGAGCATATTTTACAGCTGCAACAATAATTATCGCTGTTCCCACAGGAATTAAAATTTTCAGTTGACTAGCAACCCTCCATGGATCTAATATTGAATATAGATCATCCATTTTATGAGTATTAGGGTTCATTTTCTTATTTACACTCGGTGGATTAACTGGAATTATTCTATCTAATTCCTCTATTGATATTATTCTTCATGACACTTATTATGTTGTTGCTCATTTTCATTATGTATTATCAATAGGAGCTGTATTCGCAATTATAGGCTCAATCACCCACTGATTTCCACTTTTTTTTGGAATTAACATAAATTCTCTTTGATTGAAAATTCAATTCTTTTCTATATTTATTGGTGTAAATATAACATTTTTCCCTCAACATTTTCTTGGCTTAAGAGGTATACCCCGACGATATTCTGATTACCCAGACTTTTTTACAAAATGAAACCTAATTTCTTCCTTTGGGAGAATAATTTCATCCCTAAGAGTAATTTTTTTCATTTTAATTCTTTGAGAAAGAATAATTTCTAAACGAACTATATTTTTAACAATATTCTCTAATTCATCATCTGAATGACAAATTAATTTCCCTCCCTCTGAGCATACATTTAATCAAAATAATATTCTTATTAAATAAAACTAATGATAACCTGAGCAAACATTATATTTTCTGATAGAAATTCTCCCATTATAGAACAAATAATCTTTTTTCATGATCACTCAATAATAATTATTGTAATAATTACAATTATTACCCTCTATATAATTCTAAATATTTTTTCAAACTCCTTATCGTCACGATTTTTAATAGAAGGTCAAGAAATTGAAATCATCTGAACTGTAATTCCTGCAATCACCTTAATCTTTATTGCTTTTCCTTCTCTCCGTCTACTATATCTCATAGACGAATCATTTTCTTCTTCTATTACTATTAAAGTAATTGGTCATCAATGATATTGATCGTACGAATACTCCGATTTCAATATTGAATTTGACTCCTTCATAATTCCTTCATCAGAACTAAAAATTAATAACTTTCGACTTCTTGAAGTTGATAATCGATTAATTATTCCATTTAATTTAAACATTAAATATATAATTACATCTGCTGATGTTATTCATTCATGAACTATTCCTTCTCAAGGAATTAAAATAGATGCAATTCCTGGACGTCTTAATCAAATTTCTTCAACCTCAAACCGCCCGGGTCTATTTTTTGGACAATGTTCAGAAATTTGTGGTGCTAATCATAGATTTATACCAATTACTCTAGAAGTTACTTCTATTAATAACTTCATTAACTGAATTAAAAAATTTTCATTGAATGGCTGAATTTTAAGCAATGGTCTCTTAAACCAACTCATAGTATTATACTTTCAATGATAATAAACTAGTTAAAATATATAACATAAAAATGTCATTTTTAAATCACTAATAAGTGTTTATTAATTCCACAACTATTTCCTATAAATTGAATAATTCTAATCAGCATTTTTTCCGCTACAATTATTATTTTCATATCAATCTTATATTTTTTCCCAATGAAATCAAATAAAAATTCTTTTTATAACTCCACCGTTATAAGTCCTCCATTTAAATGGTAATAAATTTATTTTCAATTTTTGATCCTTCAACCTCCTATATTTTCAGAAATAATTGAATAGCCTTATCTAGATTTATCCTAATCCCATCTATATTTTGAATTGTTCCATCACGAATCCAAATAATTTGAAAAATTATTTTCAAATATATTTCTATAGAGATTATAGCAAATCTATCACATAAAAATCATAAATTAATAATAATCTTTATATCAATATTCCTAATAATTCTATTATCAAATACATTAGGACTAATTCCATTTGTATTTACCCCCTCTAGACATATTATATTCTCAATATTTTTATCTTTTCCATTTTGAATAACACTCATAATTTATGGATGATTAAATAAATTTAACAAAATAATAATCCATATAGTCCCCATAGGATCACCTATTATATTAACCTCATTTATAGTTCTCATTGAAACAATTAGTAACATAATTCGCCCTATTACATTATCTATTCGCTTATCAGCAAATATAATTAGAGGTCATCTACTGATTCATCTATTATCATCAATTCCATCAAATATTCATCTCAGATATATTATAATTCTCCCAATTATAAGAATCCTTTTACTTTTAGAAACAGCAGTTGCAATTATTCAAAGATATGTATTCATCACATTAAGATCTCTTTATTTAAATGAAATTTAAAACTAATGATATATCATCCATTTCATATAGTAGAAAAAAGTCCATGACCACTAACAAGAGGAATTTCAGCATTAACATTAATAATAAGAATAATTTATTATCTCCACTATAATTTTTCTAAAATTGCTTTCTTAGCAACTATCATTATACTAATTACTATATTCCAATGATGACGTGATATTTCACGAGAAGCTTCTTTTCAAGGAAACCACACATTAATTGTAATTTGAGGATTAAAATTAGGAATAATCCTATTTATCATCTCAGAAGTATTTTTTTTTTTGTCATTTTTCTGAACATTTTTTTATAGAAGATTATCCCCAAATATTGAAATTGGATCTATATGACCACCTCATAACATTATTCCATTTAACCCTTTTGAAATCCCCTTATTAAACACTACGATTTTAATCTCCTCAGGAATTTCAATCTCATGATCACATCATAGTTTAATTAATAAAAACTATTATGAAACTTATAAAGCTTTAATAATTACCATTATTTTAGGTTTAATCTTTACCGCCCTTCAAAGATTTGAATACTTTCAAGCACAATTTTCTATTTCAGATAGCGTATATGGAGCTACATTTTTTTTAACTACAGGATTTCATGGAATTCATGTAATTATTGGAACTTCTTTTTTATTAATTACTTTAATTCGAATTAATAAAAATCATCTTTCCTCATCCCATCACTTTGGGTTTGAAGCAGCAGCATGATATTGACATTTTGTAGATGTAGTCTGATTATTTCTATTCACATTTATATACTGATGAGTATACTTCTGTATTAGTATAAATAGTACATTTAATTTCCAATTAAAAAGATTCGTAATAATACAGAAATGAAATCTTTCACAATTATAATAATCCCCTTTATTATTATATTAATCTCTTTCTCTTTATCTAAAAACAAGTTTTTAGATAAAGAGAAACTTTCTCCATTTGAATGTGGTTTTGATCCTTTTTCAATATCACGAATATCATTTTCTTTAAAATTTTTCTTAATCGCAATCATTTTTTTAATTTTTGATATTGAAATCATCTTAATTCTCCCAATTCCTATTATTAATAATAAAAATATCTCATTTCTTTGTTCAGTCACAATTATTATAATTATTATTTTATTAGGTCTCTTATATGAATGAAAAAAGGGAATACTAGAATGAATCAAATAGAAAAGTATTTAAAAAATATAAAGTCTAACTTGCATTTAGAAATTGGGATTATATCCCCTTCTCTATTTTTTTTCATACTAAAATAAAGCGATTAATTGCATTCAGTTTCGACCTGACTTTAGAAAAATTATTTCTATTTTTTAATAGAAGCCAAAACTAAGAGGCTATTCACTGTTAATGAATATATTGTATATACCCTATTAAAAAAAAACTAAAAGATTAAAAATATAGGCTTCTAACCTTTCATTAATGATTTTCTCATTTAATCTTTATTTTTATAGTGTAAGTTTTTAAAACACATAACATTTTCATTGTTAAAATGATAAAAATATCTAAAAATATTCTCGAAAATTTGAATTTCTTTACATTTTCAATGTAATATTTTATATAAACTACAAGAACATATAAAATTTATATTAATAATAAAAAAATCATTATTAATACTATTAATATTAATAATAAAGATCTTAAATATCTATTATATACCCATTGTATTCTAACTCTTCTTTTAGAAATTCTGATATATATACCCCTTGGTCCTATTTCTTCTATTCATATCCAATCATTCTCCGAAAATTTTCTCAATTTTTTATAGATCCCCCAAAAAATAAAACCCGTCAAAAAAGATATAAATCACATACTTCTCAAAAAATTATAAAACTTTCCTATTCTTTCTCCCTTACATTTATTAATATAAAAACAAAAAAATAAAATGAAAACAAAAATTATTAAAATAATATTAAAAATTTTTGAAAAATTAGATAAAACAATTAATTCTTCAAATGTTACCATTACCCACCTTAAAAAATTACCTAAAATAACTACTATTAATCTTAATAAAAAAATAGGAAAAACTATTTTTTTATTTAAATCTACTGTATAAAAAACACTCATTATCACCCCTTTCCAAACCACATAATATAATATTCGAAGACAATATATAATAGTTATCATAGTTCTTAAAACAATTAACATCATAAAAATTATATTATCAATTTTTATATAAATAAATTCCAAAATTAAATCTTTTGAATAAAATCCCCCTATAAATGGAAATCCAAACAATGATAATCTTGCTAATCCTATACACCCACAAATTATAGGTCTATAAGAAAAAAAATTCCCTAAATAACGAATATCTTGGATTCCCCCTATATTATGAATAATTAATCCAGCACACAAAAACAATATAGACTTAAAAATAGCATGTATTAATAAATGAAAAAAAGCAAATTCCATTTTTCCTAGAGAAAGAATCATCATAATTATCCCCAATTGTCTTAAAGTAGAAAAAGCAATAATTTTCTTAAAATCTATTTCTAAATTTGCCCCAATTCCCGCTATAAATAAAGTTAATCTAGAAAAAAAAAATAACATCTCAGAAAAAATATTCATTTTAAAAAAAAATCTAAATCGAATTAATAAATAAATCCCAGCAGTTACTAAAGTTGAAGAATGAACTAATGATGATACTGGAGTGGGGGCAGCTATAGCTGCCGGCAACCATGCTGAAAATGGAATTTGTGCTCTTTTAGTTATCCCAGCTAGGATAATTAAAATTCCACAAATTATATACATAGATCCTAAAAACATTATATCAAAACTCCCAAAGTTCATCAAAAATGCTAATGATAACAAAATAGCCACATCTCCCACTCGATTACTTATCACAGTAATTATTCCACACGTATATGATATGCTTCTTTGATAATAAATCACCAAACAATAAGAAACCAATCCTAGTCCATCTCAACCCACAATAATTATAAATATATTAGGGCATAAAATAAGTATCACTATAGAAAACACAAATAATAAAACCATTAAACAAAAATAACCTTTCCCTTTATCTATACTTATATATCTATCTCTATAAAAAATCACTATAGATGAAATAAACAAAACAATAAATAAAAATATTATTCTAATTCAATCTATCAATAAATACAACTTAATTTCTAAATTTAAAATAGAAATTAATACATATTCTAAAACAACAACTTTTCAACAATAAATAACATATATAGAATAATAAAAAACTATTACTCTTAATAATAATAAAAAAAAACCTCAATTTATAAAAATTACCTAATGATAATATCATCTATAAATTCACAATTTATAATTTTTTACATAAACTAATCAAGTAAAATCAATTAGAAAAACACTCCATTTTTATTACTCAAATAATCATGGGGAAAAAGTGAAATATTATTACTATATACTCCCGCATCTCAATTATTTTTACAGAAAAAATAGTTCACCCATCTCCATGATAAATATATCTAAATATATATAATCTATAACCTGCACTAACAAAAGAAATTACTATTAACGGAAACACAAAAAATATTCTTATTTTTATTAGACCTCCTATTAATAAAACCTCCCCCAATAAATTCATAGTTAATGGGGCTGATATATTAGAAATACTTATCACAAATCATCAAAATCCTAAATTAGGAAAAAGTTTTCCTACTCCTTTTAATATTAATATTCTACGAGTATAGAATCGCTCATATATAAAATTTGCTAAACAAAACAATCTAGAAGAACATAATCCGTGACCAATTATTAACAACATTCTTCCATATGATCTTCAAAAATTTATTCTCATTACCCCCCCTAAAACAATTCCTATATGACATACAGAAGAATAAGCAATCAATGATTTAATATCTACTTGAAAAAAACACATAATTCTTACAATTATCCCCCCCATAACAGAAATCACTATTACTAATACTCCTAACTTCATCAACTCCCCTATAAAAAATACCCTAAATCGATATAATCCATAAATTCCTAATTTTAATAATACAGCAGCCAAAATTATTGAGCCTGAAATAGGCGCCTCTACATGAGCCTTAGGCAATCATAGATGGACAAAAAACATTGGAACTTTTACTAAAAAGCCTAAAATTATAAAATAAAAAAAATATCCCACTTGAATATTAACTCTTATTATATATAAATAAAAATAATTCAATGAATCCTCCCCAAAAAATAATATTAAAGTAAGAAGAGGATAAGAACCAAATAAAGTATATAAAAATATATAAATCCCAGCCTGAAGACGCTCAGGCTGATTCCCCCAATTAAAAATAATCATAATAATTGGAAATAAAACTCTCTCGAAAAAAAAATAAAACATTAATAATCTTAAAGAAAAAAAACACATAAATAAAAAAAATATTATTATTACCAAATATAATATAAATATTTTATTTTCAAATAATCTATTCAAAAATCTTGATATTATCATTAAATAAATAACTCAAATAGTTAATATTATTAAACAAAATCTCATTAAATCTCCCCCCAAAATTATATTATCATATATAAATCTCCCCTTCATAAAACAGAAAAAAAAAAAGAAAAAAAAAAAAGAAATTAGCATAATCATTAAATCTAAACCAGACAACCAAAAAACTATACATATTATCAATAATAATATTACATAAAATATTAACATTTTAATAATGTTATAGATAGAAGTTTATCATTTCCATAAAAAAAATTTATCAAAACCAATATTCTTAATCCTAATCTTGCTTCACAAACAATTATAATTAAATAAATTACTACCTTAACTAATCTTAAAAAAACAATTAAATAAATCATTAATATCAACACCCCTAAATATATAAATTCCAATCTTAAAAGAATAATTATAATGTGATTACGATTTATTAATAAAGTTAATATACCAACAAAATAAATAAAAAAAGAAATTTCTATCATTCGTTAATAAGTTATAATAATTTATATTAAAATATTGGTTTTGTAAACCAAAATTGAATTTTTTTTTTCTTATAACTTCAGAAAAGATACACTCCTTAAATATCCAAAATTTATATACTTATATATATACTATTTTCTGAAATCTTTTTTCTCAACTTCTTCATTATATCATTTTTTCTTTTTAACCACCCAATAATCATACTACTATCTCTTATTGCAACAACAATTTTCATTTCAGCCCTTATTATAAAATATACAAAATTTATATGAATTTCACTAATTTTAATTTTACTAATTTTAGGTGGAATACTTATTCTATTCTTATATATAATTAGTCTTATTCCTAATAAAAAAATAATTCTTAAAAAAAAGAATATTTTTTTATTAGGAATAAGACTAATATTAAATTTTTTTATATCAATAAATTTTTCTATACACAGAACAAATATATATTCCCTTTTTTCTTTCCCAACAATGAGATGACTTATTATAGTAATTATATATTTACTATTAACTTTAATGGTTGTAATAATAATTATTATTTCTTCAAAAGCCCCAATAAAACTATACACATAACTAATGAATATCACAAAAATTATAAATCCTATTATTAACTTACCCACTCCATCTAATATTTCATATATATGAAATATGGGATCATTACTTGGACTATGCTTAGGCATTCAAATCATCTCAGGATTATTTTTGGCTATAAATTTCTCTAGAGATATTATAACTGCCTTTAATATAATATCACATATTATGCGAGACGTTAGAAATGGGTGAATAATTCGATCAATTCATGCAAATGGTGCCTCTATATTTTTTATTATTATTTATATTCACATTGGTCGGGGAATTTATTACTCCTCATTCCATTTTATAAAAACATGAATTTCAGGTATTATAATTATTCTCATTTTAATGGCAACAGCATTTTTAGGTTATGTCCTCCCGTGAGGACAAATATCTTTTTGAGGTGCAACAGTAATCACTAATCTTCTTACCGCAATTCCATATATTGGAAATTCATTAACCCAATGAATTTGGGGGGGATTTTCTGTTGATAATAGAACATTAAATCGATTTTTTTCTTTACATTTCTTATTACCATTCATCTTATTAGTAATAATAGTAATTCATATTATATTAATTCATGAAAAGGGCTCATCAAACCCATTAGGTGTGTTATTAAATATTGATAAAATTCCATTTCATCCATATTTTACAATTAAAGACTTATTAAGAATTCTCATTACTTTATTTTTTTTATCTATTATTATTTTCATTTATCCTTACTTTCTTACAGATTCAGAAAATTTTTCTATAGCTAATCCACTAATTACTCCCCCCCATATTCAACCAGAATGATATTTTTTATTTGCCTACGCTATTCTTCGCTCAATCCCTAATAAATTAGGTGGTGTATTAGCCCTTCTTATATCTATCCTCATCATTATTATTCTACCTCTCACAATAAATAATAAATTCTCATCATTATTTTTTTATCCATTCAAAAAAATTATATTTTGAACATTTATTAATATTTTTTTTCTTCTTACATTTTTAGGAGCATGCCCCGTAGAAATACCTTTTATTAAAATAAGACAATTTCTCACAATAATATATTTTATATTTTTTATTTTTATTCCCTTAACTTAGAATTTTTAGATTATTTAACTATATAAGTATATATTTTGAAAATATAAAAAAGAATTATTATTCTAATAATCTTTATAATTAAAATTCTTAATTTGAAACAAATTAAAGAAAAAATTGATAAAAAAAAACTAAATAAAAATTTATCATAATCACAAAAATTCTCATGCTATTATCATTAATTTATCATAACGATATCGAACTAAAGTTCCTCGAATCAAAATAAATAATATTATAATAATTATAACATGAAAAAACAAAAACCCCTCCCCCCCAAAAAAAAAATAAGATCTAATTAAACTAAAAAAAATTATATTCCCATACTCAGCTATAAATAAAATAGCAAAATTTCAAGATCCATATTCAATATTAAACCCTGAAACTAATTCTGATTCTCCCTCAGATAAATCAAATGGAGATCGATTAGTTTCAGCAAAACATGAAATCACTCAAATAATAAAAATATTTAGATATCCAAATACTAAATAATAATCTTCTTGAATCTCAATAACCTTATTTATTCTATAACTACCTCTTAACATCACTAGACCAATCAAAATTATTGCAAATCTTACTTCATAAGAAATTACCTGAGCAACCCCTCGATAAGCACCTAAAAGAGAATATTTCGAATTGGATGCCCATCCCCCTCATAAAATTACATAAACTCTTAAACTTGAAATACATAATATTATAACCACCCCATATTCAAACATCACTTGATTATAACCCCATTTATATAATACTCAAAATACTAATATTAAAAGTAAAGATAAAATTGAAGAAAATATATATATAAATATATTAAAATATAATATAAAATTTGTTTCTTTTCTAAATAACTTTACAGCATCTCTAAAAGGCTGAAAAATTCCTAAAAATCCCACTTTATTGGGACCTTTTCGCAAATGTACATACCCAAGAACTTTTCGCTCTAATAAAGTAAAAAAAGCTACCCTCACTAAAACACAAATAATTATAAATACATATCTAAAATAACAAATCATTATTAAAGGGAAAAAATCCATAAAGGAAGCTTAAATTCCTTGCATTATAATAATTCTGCCACTTTAAATTAATCCAATTCGCTAGTTGGAAAAGCTTCCATCCTCAAATTCTAAATTTGATGCATTTAATTTTGCTAAACTTGATGCATTTAATTTTGCTAAACTAGCTGTAGCGTATATATATATACTCCTTTTATTTCTTTATTTCTTTATTTCATAAAGAAATAAAAGGTATTTAAAAATCAACTCATTTCCATTGCTTATCTAGAGATAAGTAATTGAAAATAATTAAAATCTTATAAATTCCGGAGACGGAATATTTGATATCTTATCAATATATTGATGTGAAGCCATACTGTCTTCTTTAAGTTTTTTTTTGAAAGTATCACTTATATATGAGACTATGTCTTAAATTATTTATCTTTCAGTACACTAAGTTTTGAAAATTAAATGTGATTGAAAGTTCGTGCCCCTTATTTTCAAGAGATGTTATAATAATTTTGAATAACACGAATGGAATAAAATTCATTGCATCCCCAATGATGAACAAGGATTCTTATAATTTTATATAATGAAATTTCATTATATAATAAATTCTTTAATTGAACTTCACAATGATGAACAAGGATTCTTATAATTTTATATAATGAAATTTCATTATATAATAAATTCTTTAATTGAACTTTAAAAAACTAATTTATATTTAACTTAAATATTTTATTTTTCATAAATTTTACCCTTTATTATTCCTTTCGTACTAAATAAAAGAATTAATAAATAAAGATAGAAACCAACCTGGCTTACGCCGGTCTGAACTCAGATCATGTAGGAATTTAAAAGTTGAACAAACTTCTTAAATTTAACTTCTTCATTAAATAAGAATCCTAATCCAACATCGAGGTCGCAATCAATTTTATCAATTCGTGCTATTCAAAATTATAACGCTGTTATCCCTAGAGTATTTAGTTCATTAAATCATTAATAATGGATCAAATTCTCAAAAAAAAAGATCTTTATTCTTTCTCAATCGCCCCAATTAAATTTAATTTATTATAAAACATTATATAAAATAAATCAAAATTCATAGGGTCTTCTTGTCCCTTACATAAATTTTTGCCTTTGCACAAAAAAGTTAACTTCTATTTTTTTATTTAAAAGACAGAAATAAATTGTTCTATCATTCTCTTAGCACTCATTTAAAGTCTTATTTCAATACCTTCGTATAGTCAAAATACCACAGCAATTTAATTAATATCATTGAGCAGATAATACATTTTATTAACATAAAATCAAAATGAAATGTTTTTGATAAACAGTCAATTTATTAATATTTTTGCCGAATTCCTTTTAAAAAATCATCTATTAATAATTAATTTTTTAATCATTCAAAATATATTTTTCTATATATATAGATTATACTAATTTCATCATATTCACTTATACTTCTCATTATATATATTAATTAAATTAATTTAATTATCACAAAATTAATAAATAAAATCATTATTTTTATAACAAATCATAGAAAATTTTATTCCTCTCATTTATATTAAAATATATATATAAATCAATAAATTAAGCTTATCCCTAATTTAATATTCTATAACCCATCATCAATTATCACAAATTATAGAACAATATAAAATTTAATTATTCAAACCAGATATCATAATTTTTGAAAAAAATTTCATTTCTATTAAAAATTTATTTAATTTTTTAAAATAAATAAAATCTTATTAATAATAGATCAACATTATTTCGGGAAAAATAAATATTTAATTTTCTTTAAAAAACCCTTATGCAAAAGGTACTTTAATATACTTTTTATATTTTAAAATATTTCATTTTTTCAAAATATCCCTCTCAGTACAAATTTAATTTCAAATTTTGAAAAAATACTCACCTAAAAAATATATTTATATATTCACCTTCAATTAATTATTTTTTCAAAAAAAAATTGAAATGGTTTATTAAACTTAATTTTCATTGTAAACGAAACATCATTCATGATTTCACTCCAAAAAACACTTTCCAGTATTTTTACTTTGTTACGACTTATCTCGATAAAGAGAGCGACGGGCGATATGTACATATTTTAGAGCTTTTTTCAAAAAAACATAATATTTTTTATTTACTTTTAAATCCTAATAATAATAATATTTTCATAAATTTTCAATTTAAATCAATGTAATTCACTTCATCCTTAACTTTCTGCTGCACCTTGACTTAATTTATTTTTTTTTCGAGGAAAAAAAAAATCGTAATAATTAATTATTCAATATTATTAATCATAGTGGTATACAAACTGATCTTAACAAAATTAAGTAAGATTGAGGCGTTTTATCCATAAAAGAGCAAATTCCTCTAAAAAGCTTAAAATACCGCCAAAATTTTTTGATTTCATAAATAATATTTACTAACAAAATTTTAGCTTAAAATAATAGGGTATCTAATCCTAGTTTATAATATTAAATTACAAAGACTCATTCTTATAAATTAACCTTAATAAAATTTATTAATTTCACCTAACATAAATTTCAATTAAATTTTAATAAATTTTTCTTATTAAACTTAAAAAAAACTGATTTACTTGTATAACCGCGGCGGCTGGCACAAGTTTCGCCAAATCATTCTTAAATCCCTTATTTTATATTTTAAAAAATAAAAATATTTCTTCTATAAAAATTAAATTTTATTTAAAAATACATAAAGAAAATTTAATAATTTTTTTTTTAAACCACATTTTAATTCTACTATATACTCCTTTTATTTCTTTATTTCTTTATTTCATAAAGAAATAAAAGGTATTTAAAAATCAACTCATTTCCATTGCTTATCTAGAGATAAGTAATTGAAAATAATTAAAATCTTATAAATTCCGGAGACGGAATATTTGATATCTTATCAATATATTGATGTGAAGCCATACTGTCTTCTTTAAGTTTTTTTTTGAAAGTATCACTTATATATGAGACTATGTCTTAAATTATTTATCTTTCAGTACACTAAGTTTTGAAAATTAAATGTGATTGAAAGTTCGTGCCCCTTATTTTCAAGAGATGTTATAATAATTTTATTTATTAAAAAATAAAAATTTATATTAAAAATAAAATGCCTGATATAAAAAGGATTATCTTGATAGGATAAAACATGTGAAAAACTCACTTTTATTAAAAATAAATTCTAGTTCTAGTAAATTTAATTACTTCTTATAAAATCAAAATTTATTGTGCTTCAACACCAAAAACTAAAA